ATTATATATTTAAAGAAAAAAAATTAGATATGGTTTTATATATATATATATATATATATTAAATATTTAATTTATTAATATTAATAAATTTAATTAAATATTTAAATTAATTATTAATATTAATAATAAATTAATTATATTTATTAATTATTAATTTTAATAATTAATTATATATTTAATTGAATATAAATTGATTTAATTTTTATTTTAATTTTTAATATAAATATTATAAAAAAGAAAAAAAAAATAAATAATTAAAATTTAATAATTTATATTAAATTTTATATATATAAAAAAAAAAAAAAACTATGTTAAAAAAATCACTATTAAATAAATTTTTTATGGTTTAAAAATTTTATTAAAAATTTATTTTGCATATAAATTTTAGTGTTAAAATTTAATTATTTTAATAATAATTAAATTTTTAAAGTAGTAATTAATATTAAAAATTTAAGAAATTAAGATTTAGTAATATTTAAATTAATAACAAATTTTGTGCCAGCAGTTGCGGTTAAACAAAAATTAAATTAAATTTTATTGGTAATTAATAAATAATTTTTTATTATTAAATAAATATTAAATTATTAAGTGAAATTTTAATTTAATTTAAATTAATTTATAAATTATAATTTAATAAATTTTATAAATAAACTAGGATTAGATACCCTATTATTAAAAACTTAAATTAATAATACTAAAATAGTAAGTAATTATTTATTGAAACTTAAATAATTTGGCGGTATTTTAGTTCATTTAGAGGAATCTGTTTAATAATTGATAATCCACGAATAAATTTACTTAATTTATTATTTTGTATATCGTTGTTATAAAAATATTTTTAAATAATAAATAATATTTAAAAATTTAAAATTAAAATTAAATCAGATCAAGATGCAGATTATAATTAAGAATATAATGGATTACAATAAATTTATTTAATAACTAATATTAATTTGTAAAAGTTAATTGAGGGTGGATTTAAATGTAATTTTATTTAATTTATTAAAATGATTAAAAATTAAGATATGTACATATTGCCCGTCGCTTTCATTAATAAATTGGAATAAGTCGTAACAAAGTAGAGGTACTGGAAAGTGTTTCTAGAAATAACAAATTAGAGCTTGAAAAAAGTATTTCATTTACATTGAAATGATATTGAATTTATTCAATTAATTTGAAAGGGGTAAATTAATAATTTTATAAATAATAAAAATAATTTTAATATTATAAATGGGGGTTTTAGTATTAATAAAAAAAAAATTATAAAATTTATAGTGAATTAGTATTGTAAAAGAAGTTTAAAATAATATATGAAAATAAATTTTATTAAAAGTAAATTTTATTTATTGTATCTTGTGTATCAGAGTTTATTAATAATAAAATTTGAATAAATTATATCTCGAATTTAAAAGAGATAATTGATTAAAAAAGTTATTGTTGCATAAATATTTTAAATAATCAATTTGAAATGAAATGTTAATCGTTTTTAAAAATATCTAGTTTTTTTAGAAAAAAATTTAATTTTATTTTTTTTTTATATAATAAATTAATTAATTAATTTATTATAAAAAAAAAATTATATTTTAAGGGATAAGCTTTAAATTAAATTTTTATAATTTTTAATAAATTAAATTAAAATTTTTAAAATTTATATTGTTTATAATTTTTAATTTATTATAAATTAATTTTAATTAAATTTAAAATTTTTTAAAAAATTTAAATTTTTATAAAAAAATATTTTTTAATTAAATAAAAATAATTATAATGATAAAATTAGTATTTATATAAAAAATAAAATTAATATTTAATATAATTAATTTTAAGGAATTCGGCAAATATTTATATTCACTTGTTTATCAAAAACATGTCTTTTTGTAAATAATTTAAAGTCTAATCTGCCCACTGATTGAATATTAAAGGGCTGCAGTATATTGACTGTACAAAGGTAGCATAATCAATAGTCTCTTAATTGGTGACTTGTATGAAAGATTGGATGAGATATAAACTGTCTCAATTTTATGAAAATAACTTAATTTTTTGATTAAAAAGTCAAAATAAATTTAAAAGACGAGAAGACCCTATAGAGTTTAATAAATTTAAATAATTAAAATTATGTATATAAATAATAATTGAAATTAATAAATTTATTTTGTTGGGGTGATAAAAAAATAAAAAAAACTTTTTTATAACATAAAACATATATAAGTGAATATTTGATCCAAAATTATTTTGATTAATAGAAAAAATTACCTTAGGGATAACAGCGTAATTTTTCTTTTTAGTTCAAATAAAAAGAAAAGTTTGCGACCTCGATGTTGGATTAAGATAAAATTTAGGTGCAAAAGTTTAAAATTTTGATCTGTTCGATCATTAAAATCTTACATGATCTGAGTTCAAACCGGTGTGAGCCAGGTTGGTTTCTATCTTTAAATAAATAAAATATTTTAGTACGAAAGGAATAAATATTTAAATTAAATTTAAATTTATTGAATTTTATTAATTATTTATATAGAACTATTTTGGCAGAAAAGTGTAATGGTTTTAGAAATCATAAATATATAAAATAATTTATATAGATAGTAAATGATAATAGTTGATTTGATTTTAATTTTTTTAGGTTTATTAATTTTAATTTTAGGGGTTTTAATTGGGGTGGCTTTTTTAACTTTATTGGAGCGGAAAGTTTTAGGTTATATTCAAATTCGTAAAGGTCCAAATAAGGTTGGTATAATAGGGATTTTACAACCTTTTTCTGATGCTATTAAATTATTTACTAAAGAACAAACTTATCCAAGTTTTTCAAATTATTTATCTTATTATTTTTCTCCTGTAATTAGATTTATTTTATCATTAATGATTTGAATAATAATTCCTTATTATTTTAATTTAATTAATTTTAATTTAGGAATTTTATTTTTTTTATGTTGTACTAGTATAGGAGTTTATACAGTAATAATTGCTGGTTGATCTTCTAATTCAAATTATGCTTTATTGGGGGGTTTACGAGCTGTAGCTCAAACTATTTCTTATGAAGTTAGATTAGCATTAATTTTAATATCTAGAATTATTATAATTATAGATTTTAATATATTAATTTTTAGTTATTATCAAAGTTTAGTTTGATTTTTATTTTTAATATTTCCTTTAAGAATATGTTGATTTTCATCTAGATTAGCTGAGACTAATCGAACTCCATTTGATTTTGCAGAGGGTGAAAGAGAATTAGTTTCTGGATTTAATATTGAATATAGAAGTGGCGGGTTTGCTTTAATTTTTTTGGCTGAATATTCAAGTATTTTATTTATAAGATTATTATTTGTTTTATTATATTTAGGAGGTTATAGATTTAATTTTTTTTTTTATTTAAAATTAAGATTAATTTCTTTTTTATTTATTTGAGTTCGAGGTACTTTACCTCGATATCGTTATGATAAATTGATATATTTAGCTTGAAAAATTTATTTACCTTTATCCTTGAATTTTTTAATGTTTTATTTAGGATTAAAAATTTTTTTATTATAAATATATTTTTAGTATAAATTAATAGAATTTTTTATTCTTTCTTAAGTTTTCAAAACAAATGCTTTAACAAGCTCATTAATTAATTAAAAATTAAGTTATCTCAATAAATTCTAATTAATGGGTTAATAATATAGTAAGAAAAATATAAGACTGTTAAAATTTGTCCTGTAATAATATATGGATCTTCTACTGGTCGAGCTCCAATTCATGTTAATAAAATAATTGTTGTTACTATTATTCAAAATAGAATTTGATTGATAGGGTAGAATTGAATTCCTTGTATTTTTTTAAAAAAAGTTATAGGTAAAATAATTAAAATTAAAATTGATAATACTAATGCAATTACTCCTCCAAGTTTATTAGGAATTGATCGTAAAATAGCATATGCGAATAAGAAATATCATTCTGGTTGAATATGAATTGGTGTAACTAATGGGTTAGCAGGAATAAAATTATCTGGATCTCCTAATAAATAAGGGTTAGTTAATGTTAATAAAATTAATATAAATAAGATTACAATAAATCCAATTATATCCTTAAAAGTAAAAAATGGATGGAATGGAATTTTATCTAAATTTCTATTAATTCCTAAAGGATTATTTGATCCAGTTTGATGTAAAAATAATAAATGAATTATAGTTATTATTAAAATAATAAAAGGTAAAATAAAATGAAAAGTATAAAATCGAGTTAGTGTAGCATTATCAATAGCAAATCCACCTCAAATTCAATTTACTAATATTGTTCCTAAGTATGGAATAGCAGACAATAAATTAGTAATAACAGTAGCTCCTCAGAAAGATATTTGACCCCAAGGTAAAACATAACCTATAAAAGCTGTAGCTATAAGTAGAAAAAGAATAATAACTCCTACTATTCATGTGTATTTAAAATTAAATGATTCATAATAAATTCCTCGGCCAATATGAATGTAAATACAAATAAAAAAAAATGATGCACCATTTGCATGTAAGGTACGAATTAATCATCCATAATTTACATTTCGGCAAATATAATTTACTCTATAAAAAGCTAATTCAATATTTGCAGTATAATATATTGTCAAAAATAATCCTGTAATAATTTGAATTATTAAACATATAGCTAATAATGATCCAAAATTTCATAGTGATGAGATATTTGAGGGTGTGGGTAAGTCAATTAATGATCCATTAATAATTTTAATAATTGGGTGAGTTTTTCGAATTGGTTTGTAAATATTTATCATTAGTTAAAAGAAGAACGTAATGGTCCATAAAAAATATTAGTAATTTTTACTATTGCGATTAAGGTAATAAATAAATAAATAATTATTATTATTATAATTAGAAAAGTTTGATTGTTATATAGTTTAGATAAATTAATTTTATTTTCATTATTAAAAAATAAAAATATATTAAATAAATTATTTATTTCTATATTATTAGTGTTAAAATTTAATCAATTTAAGTTATTTATTGAAAATACTCTAAAGATTATAATTAAAAAAGTTAATAAAGAAAAAATTATTTTTATATTAAATGAGATAGAAAATATTTCATTTGATGCAACTCTAGATACATAAATAAATAATACTAATAAACCTCCTAGAAAAGTTAAAAATAAAATATATGAGAATCAATAAGTTGATAATATAATTCCTGAAATTAAACATGTTAATATTGTTTGAATTAAAATTATTAATCCTATTGATAGGGGGTGTGATAAAAATAATATAAAGAAAGAAAATAAAATAATTAATAATGAAAAAAATATTTTTAAAATTTCAAAGAATAGTTTAATAAAAATAATAATTTTGGAGATTATTGATAAAGAAATATCTTTTTCTTTGATGTTTTTAAAAAAATATTCTTATTTTTGATTTACAAGACCAATGTTTTAAATTTAAACTATAAAAACTAATGATAATTATAATAAATATGTTAATTTTAGTAATATTTATATTTATTATAGGTAATATAATTTTTGTTTCTAAGCATAAGCATTTATTAATTGTTTTATTAAGTTTAGAATTTATTGTTTTAAGAATTTTTTTTTTTTTAGTTATATTATTTAGTTATATTGAATATGATATATATATATTAATAGTGTTTTTAGTATTTTCTGTTTGTGAAGGAGCATTAGGGCTTTCTATTTTAGTTTCTATAATTCGTACTCATGGTAATGATTATTTTCAAAGTTTTAATTTATTATAATGATAAAGTTTTTTTTTATAATAATTTTTATAATTCCTTTATGTTTTAATTTTAATATATATTGAATGGTTCAAATAGTTATATTTTTAATAATATTTTTATTTATAAATTTAAGATTAAATATTGAAAATTATTCTAATTTAAGTTATATATATTCTTGTGATGTTTTATCTTATGGTTTAATTTTATTAAGAATTTGAATTTGTATTTTAATAATTATAGCAAGAGAAAATTTATATAAACAAAATTATTATTTAAATTTTTTTTTATTTAATGTTATTTTTTTATTAATTATATTATATTTAACTTTTAGTGTAATAAATTTATTTATATTTTATTTATTTTTTGAGGGTAGATTAATTCCAACTTTAATATTAATTGTTGGTTGAGGTTATCAGCCTGAACGGATTCAAGCTGGGATATATTTATTATTTTATACTTTATTTGTTTCTTTACCTTTATTATTAGGGATTTTTTATATTTTTAATGAGGTAAATTATATTATAATTTATTTTTTAAAGTTTTTTAATTTTGAATTTTATTTATTATATTTTTCTATAATTATAGCTTTTTTAGTAAAAATACCTATATATTTTGTTCATTTATGATTACCAAAAGCTCATGTAGAAGCTCCTGTTTCAGGGTCGATAATTTTAGCAGGGATTATGTTAAAATTGGGAGGTTACGGTTTAATTCGTGTAATAATTTTATTACAAGAAATTGGATTAAAATATAATATTATTTGAATTAGAATTAGTTTAATTGGCGGGTTTTATATTAGATTAAAATGTTTTTGTCAAGTAGATATTAAATCTTTAATTGCTTATTCTTCTGTAGCTCATATAAGAATAGTAATTGGTGGAATTATAACTATGAATTATTGAGGATTTATTGGTTCTTATATTTTAATGATTGGTCATGGTTTATGTTCATCTGGTATATTTTGTTTAGCTAATATTAATTATGAACGTTTACATAGTCGAAGATTATATATTAATAAGGGTATAATGAATTTTATACCTTCTATAAGATTATGGTGATTTTTAATTATATCTTCTAATATAGCAGCTCCCCCATCTTTAAATTTAATGGGTGAAATTAGATTAATTAATAGATTATTAAGATGATCTTGAGTTTCAATATTAATATTAATATTAATTTCTTTTTTTAGAGCAGGTTATAGATTATATTTATATTCTTATACTCAGCATGGTAAGTATTATTCAGGAATTTATAGATTTTATACTGGCTTATCTCGTGAATACTTATTATTAATATTACATTGATTTCCTTTAAATATTTTAGTTTTAAAAATTGATTATGTAATAATTTGATTTTAATTTAAATAATTTAATAAAAATATTGATTTGTGGTGTCAAAAATGTGATAAAATATCATTTTAAATTATTTTTAAAAATTCAATTTGTTTTATTAGATTTTTTTTTTTATTTATATTAAGAATATTAAATTTTTTTATAATAATTTATTTTGTTATGAATAATATAGTAATTTTTTTAGAGTGGGAATTGATTTCTTTTAGATCTATAAGAATTGTAATAAGAATTTTATTAGATTGAATATCATTATTATTTATAATATTTGTTTTATTAATTTCTTCAGTAGTGATTTTTTATAGAAAAAGATATATAAGTTCTGAATTAAATTTAAATCGATTTATTATTTTAGTTTTATTATTTGTATTTTCTATAATTTTATTAATTATTAGTCCTAATATTATTAGAATTTTATTAGGGTGAGATGGTTTGGGGTTAGTATCTTATTGTTTAGTTATTTATTATCAAAATATTAAATCCTATAATGCTGGAATGTTAACTGCTTTATCTAATCGTATTGGAGATGTTTTTATTTTAATAGTTATTTCTTGAATAATGAATTATGGTAGTTGAAATTATTTATTTTATTTAAATTTTATAAAAAATGATTATGCGATACTAATAATTAGTTCAATAATTATTATTGCAGCTATAACTAAAAGAGCTCAAATTCCTTTTAGATCTTGATTACCTGCTGCTATAGCAGCTCCAACCCCAGTTTCAGCATTAGTTCATTCTTCAACATTGGTCACTGCAGGGGTTTATTTATTAATTCGTTTTAATTTATTATTAGTTGATATAATATTTATAAAAATTTTAATATTATTATCTGGTTTAACAATATTTATAGCGGGGATTTCTGCTAATTATGAATTTGATTTAAAAAAAATTATTGCTTTATCTACTTTAAGACAATTAGGTTTAATAATAAGAATTTTAAGAATAGGAATACCTGATTTAGCTTTTTTTCATCTTTTAACTCACGCTATATTTAAGGCCTTATTATTTATATGTGCTGGGGTAATTATTCATATAATAATAGATATTCAAGATATTCGATTTATAGGGGGTATTGGTAATTTTATTCCTTTAACAGCTTTATGTATAAATATTTCTAATATAGCATTATGTGGTATTCCTTTTTTAGCCGGATTTTATTCAAAGGATTTAATTTTAGAAATAGTAAGTTTAAGAAATTTAAATTTTTTTATTTTTTTGTTATATTATGTTTCTACAGGATTAACTATATTTTATAGTTTTCGTTTAACAATATATTTAATAATTAATAATTTTAATTTATTGTCTATTTATAATTTATATGATGAAGATTTTACAATATTAAAAAGTATATTTGTGTTATTATTTATGAGAATTATTAGTGGAAGTATATTAATATGAATAATTTTTCCCTACCCCTATATAATTTATTTACCGTTAAATTTAAAAATAATAGTAATTTATGTAAGAATTATAGGGGTAGTTATAGGTTATTTAATTAGAAATATAAATATTTATTCAATTAATAAATTTCTTTCTAGTTATGAAATAAGAAATTTTTTAGCTATGATATGATTTATACCTAGCTTATCAACTTATGGCTTAAATTATTATTTTTTAAATATTGGTCAAGTTATATTAAAAAATATTGATATAGGATGAAGAGAAATATATAGAGGTCAGGGAATATTTAAAATTTTAAAAAAATATTCAGTTTTTTATAATTTATTACAAATGAATAATTATAAAATTTATTTATTTAGATTTATTTTATGAATAGTAATATGTTTTATAATATTAATTATAATATAATTTAAATAGCTTATAGTTAGAGTATAATATTGAAGATATTAGGGAGATTATTTTAATCTTTAAATATTTATAAAAAATAATATTTTTATTTTTACAATGAAAATGTAATGTTTTAAATAAACTATATAAATATGATATATATATATAGAAATATTAATGGAATTAAACCACTAAAAATTAAGTTAGCAGCTTAATTTTAAACTTTATATTTCAAATTTAATTGGAATACATATTCAATTTTATCATTAACAGTGATATACCTCTATTTTGGTTTCAATTAATAAATAAGGAGTCTGCTTAACTCTATCTTTTAAGTCGAAATTAAATGCATAATTGCTTCTTATTTAAGATAAATTGAAAATTCAATATTTTTTGAATGCAAATCAAATGTTTTAAATAAACTATAATCCTGATTTTAATTTAAATTAATTAGTTCAATTAAGTATATTTTGATTTCATTCATGAAATAAGCCCAAAAGTAAAATTAAGATAAAAAAAAGTCTAATTTTAGATCAAATAATAAAATTTGTTAGTTTAAATAAATTAATAATTGGGAAAATTAATGCAATTTCTACATCAAAAATTAAAAAAATTACTGTAATTAAGAAAAAATGAAGAGAAAAGGGAATTCGAGCTGATGATTTAGGGTCAAACCCACATTCAAAGGGTGAGCATTTTTCTCGATCTGAAAATGATTTTTTTGATAAAATAATAGATAAAAATATTATAATATTAGAAATTATTATAATAAAAATTGATAGATATATAATTAATAGAATTATTTATATTAAAAATAATTAAACTTTTTGATTGGAAGTCAAATATACTAAATATATTATATAAATAATTAATTTCCTCATCAATAAATAGAAATATATAGGAATAATCAAACTACATCTACAAAATGTCAATATCAAGCTGCTGCTTCAAATCCAAAATGATGATTGTTGGAAAAATGATAATTAATATGTCGAAAAAAACAAATTAATAAAAATACTGTTCCAATAATAACATGTAATCCATGGAATCCTGTTGCTATAAAAAAAGTTGATCCATAAATTCTATCTGCAATAGAAAAAGGTGCTTCAAAATATTCATAAGCTTGTAAAATAGTGAAATAAATTCCTAATGCAATTGTAAAAAAAAGTCCTTGAGTTATTTGAGAGTGGTTATTTTCTATAATTGAATGATGAGCTCATGTTACAGTAATTCCTGATGTAATTAAAATAATAGTATTTAATAAAGGAATTTGAAATGGATTAAAAGGAATAATTCCTGAGGGGGGTCATATAGCACCAATTTCAATATTAGGGGATAATCTTCTATGGAAAAATGCTCAAAAAAAAGAAATAAAAAAAAAAATTTCAGATACAATAAATAAAATTATTCCTCATCGCAATCCTTTTGTAACTAAAATAGTATGTTTACCTTGGAAGGTTCCTTCTCGGCAGACATCTCGTCATCATTGATATAAAGTTAAGATAACAATAAAATAACCAAGAAATAATAAATTTATATTAAAATTATGGAATCATTTTACTATTCCTGTAACTAAAGTTAAAACTCCAATAGATGCAGTTAAAGGTCAAGGGCTATAATCAACTAAATGATATGGGTGATTAAAAGTATTTTTCATTAATTTACTTCTCTAGAATATAATGTTCTAAGAATAGCAATAACATAAGATTGAATTACAGCTACAGCTGATTCTAAGATTAATAGTAAAATTTGAATAATAACTAAAAATAAAATAAAATAAAAAGATATACTTGGACCAGTTCCTCTTAATAAAGTTATAAGTAAATGACCAGCAATTATATTAGCTGTTAATCGAACTGCTAAGGTTCCAGGTCGAATAATATTACTAATAGTTTCAATTAACACTATAAAAGGCATTAAAATACCAGGAGTTCCTTGAGGAATTATATGAATAAATATATGTTGAGTATTGTTAATTCAACCATAAAATATAAATCTTAATCATAAGGGTAGTGAAATTGAAAGTGATAAAGTTAAATGACTAGTTCTTGTAAAAATATATGGAAATAATCCTAAAAAATTATTAAATAATACAAATGTAAATATAGAAATGAAAATAAAAGTTGATCCATTTGAATTATTTCCTAATAATATTTTGAATTCTTTGTGAAGTTTATTTAAAATAAAATTTCAAAAAAAATAAAATCGATTTGGGATTAATCAAAATGAATAAGGAATGAACATTAATCCAATAAAAGTACTGATTCAATTTAAAGGTAAATATAATAAATTAGTCGAGGGGTCAAAAATTGAAAAAAGATTTGTTATCATTTTCAGATTAAATTTTTATTTTTCTTTGAAGAAAAATAAATATTTTTATTATTTTTATTAATAAAAATATAGTAGTTTATAATATTAAAAATAATAAAAATTAAAATAAAGAAGAAAAAGGAAAAAATTCAATTAATTGGCATTATTTGTGGGATAAAAGAATATTATATAAAATAATAATTTAAATTTGACATATTTATGTTATAGATTTAACTAATTCTTTAAATATATTCATTAGAAGTAAATGCTAATTTACTATAAAATGGTTTAAGAGACCAGTACTTGCTTTCAGTCATCTAATGATGAATAATTATTAATTCAATTAATAAAATTTTTAATTGAAATTCTTTCAATAACAATTGGTATAAAACTATGATTTGCCCCGCAAATTTCTGAACATTGACCATAAAAAATTCCAGGTCGATTAATAAAGAAATTTGTTTGATTTAGTCGGCCCGGATTAGCATCAACCTTAACACCTAAAGAAGGAATAGTTCACGAGTGAATGACATCTGTAGCAGTAACTATAATTCGGATTTGATTATTTATTGGTAATACAATACGATTATCAACATCTAATAATCGAAAATTATTATCATTTATTTCATTCACAGGGGTTATATAAGAATCAAATTCAATATTATTAAAATCTGAATATTCATAACTTCAATATCATTGATGTCCAATAGATTTTAGGGTAATTAAAGGATTATTAAGTTCATCTAATAAATATAATAAACGTAAAGAAGGTAAAGCAATAAAAATTAATGTAATAGCTGGTAAAATAGTTCAAATTAATTCAATTATTTGTCCTTCTAATAAAAATCGATTAATATATTTATTAAAAAATAAACTTATTATTAAATATCCTACTAAAATAGTAATTATAATTAAGATAATTAAGGTATGATCATGAAAGAAAATAATTTGTTCTATTAAAGGTGATGCACCATTTTGGAAATTTAAATTAGATCATGTTGCCATTTCTAAAAAAAGGATAATCCTTTATAAATGGGGTTTAAATCCATTACATATAATCTGCCATATTAGAAATTTCTTAAAATTGGAAGTTCATTATATGAATGTTCAGCTGGTGGTAGATTTTGATATCATTCAATAGAAGATGGTAAATTTAATGAAAATAAAATTATTCGTTGATTAATTATTGATTCTCAAATAATAATTAAAATTAATATTACGGCTAATAAAGAAATATATGAACCTAAAGATGAGATAATATTTCATGAAATATATGCATCAGGATAATCTGAATAACGACGAGGTATACCTGCAAGCCCTAAAAAATGTTGAGGAAAAAAAGTTAAATTTACTCCAATAAATATAGTAAAAAATTGAATTTTTAAATAAAATGGATTTAAAGTTAATCCTGTAAATAGGGGGTATCAGTGAATAAATCCACCTATGATAGCAAATACTGCTCCTATAGAAAGAACATAATGAAAATGAGCTACTACGTAATATGTATCATGTAGGGCAACATCAATAGAAGAATTGGCTAAAATCACTCCTGTTAAACCTCCTACAGTAAATAAGAAAACGAATCCTAATCTTCATAAAATTGAAGGACTATAATTAATTTGAGTTCCATGGAATGTTGCTAATCAACTAAAAATTTTAATACCAGTTGGTACTGCAATAATTATTGTTGCTGAAGTAAAGTAAGCTCGAGTATCAATATCTATACCTACAGTAAATATATGATGAGCTCAAACAACAAATCCTAATAAACCAATTGCTATTATAGCATAAATTATTCCTAAGGATCCAAAAGTTTCCTTTTTTCCTCTTTCTTGGGAAATAATATGAGAAATTATACCAAATCCCGGTAAAATTAAAATATAAACTTCTGGGTGTCCAAAAAATCAAAATAAATGTTGATAAAGAATTGGATCTCCTCCTCCTGCAGGGTCAAAAAATGATGTATTTAAATTACGATCTGTAAGAAGTATAGTAATAGCACCTGCTAAAACTGGTAGGGATAATAAAAGTAATAAAGCTGTAATTCCTACCGCTCACACAAATAATGGTATTTGGTCGAATGATAAACCATTAATTCGCATATTAATAATTGTAGTAATAAAATTAATTGCTCCTATAATTGATGAAACTCCTGCTAAATGAAGGGAAAAAATAGCTAAATCAACAGATCTACCACCATGAGCAATATTAGATGAAAGTGGGGGGTAAACTGTTCATCCTGTTCCTGCTCCATTTTCTACAATTCTTCTTGAAATTAATAAGGTTAATGATGGAGGTAGTAATCAAAATCTTATATTATTTATTCGTGGGAAAGCTATATCTGGAGCTCCTAATATTAGGGGTACTAATCAATTACCAAACCCCCCAATTATAATAGGTATAACTATAAAAAAAATTATAATAAATGCATGAGCTGTAACAATAGTATTATAAATTTGGTCATCTCCAATTAATGATCCAGGATTTCCTAATTCAGCTCGAATTAATAATCTTAAAGATGTACCTACTATTCCTGCTCAAATTCCAAAGATAAAATATAAAGTTCCAATATCTTTATGATTTGTGGAGTAAATTCATTTTCGCAAGTTAAAATAAAATGGCTGAGGTTTAAGCGATAAATTGTAAATTTATTAACAAGAAATTAATTCTTTTTTATTAATTTTTAAATCTTTATGGTCTTATATTCAAAATAATGATATAAAATTGCAAATTTTAAGGTATAATATATTATTAAGGCTTAAAGAAATATTCTTTATAAATAATTTTGAAGATTATTAGTTTAATTTAACTTAAAACCTTAAAATTATATAAAAAAAAAAGTTCTTAAAATTATACCTGAAATAGAAATTAATGAAAAAAAATTAATAAAATATATTATTTTATTTTTAATAAAAATTTTTATTCATTTTAATTTTAAATAATTAAATATAAATGAAGAATATAAAATTCGAATATAAAAAAATAATATGATTAATCTTATTATAATTAAAATAAAAGTTAAAAAAAATAATTTATTTATTAATAAAAAATTAATAATAATTCATTTAGGGAAAAATCCGATAAAGGGGGGTAAACCTCCAAGGGATAAAAAATTAATTATTAAGGATAATTTAATTATATAATTAATATTTATAAAAAATAATTGATTAATAAAAAATATATTTATTAAATAAAATAAGAAACATATAATTCTAATTATAAATGAATAAATAGTAAAATAAAATAATCATAAGTTTTCTCTAATTATTATTGAAGCAATTATTCATCTTAAATTATTAATGGAAGAAAAAGCTATTAATTTACGTAAAGAAGTTTGATTAAGTCCTCCAATAGCTCCAATAATAGAATTTATAATAATAATAATAATTAAAAAATTTTTATTGAAATAATAAGATAATAAAATAATAGGGGTAATTTTTTGTCAAGTTATTAAAATAAAATTATTAAATCAAGATAATCCTTCAACAATATTAGGGAATCAGAAATGAAAGGGGGCTGATCCTATTTTTATTAATAATGATGAATTAATTATAATAGATAAAAAATTATTTATTTCAAAATTTTTAATTAAAATTATTTTTAAAATAATACAAAATAATAAGTTAATAGAAGCAATAGATTGAACTAAAAAATATTTTAAGGAGGCTTCTGAAGATAAAATATTATTTGAATTGTTAATTAATGGGATGAATCTTAGTAAATTAATTTCTAACCCAATTCAACATCCAAATCAAGAATTAGAAGAAATAGAAATTAATGAACTAAAAAAGAGAATAAATATGAAAAATATTTTATTAGAATTTATATAAAAAAAAATTTAAAATAAGAAATTAATTCTTTTATTAAATAAAATATTTAATTATATATTTTAGTGTAAGATGCACAATAGTTTTTGATACTATTAGATATAGTTTAATTCTATAAAATATAAATAATAAAGGTAGAAAATCTACTTAATTTATCCTATCAGAATAATCCTTTAATCAGGCACTTTATTTTTAAAAAAAAGGGATTTCCTTTATATTTGAGGTATGAACCCAAAAGCTTGAATTTAGCTTATTTTTAA